AAGTACTGTAATGTGCTTCTCCATGGGTATCTGATAACCATGTATGTAAAGGAATAATCGATAATTTTACAGCAAAAGCAATAAAAAATCCAATATAGAATATTATTTCTAATGCCAGAGGATACGATTGATTAACTAATGTTTCAAAATTTAATGTTGGTTCATTGGAACCATATAAACCAACACCCAGAGCTCCCAGCAATAGGAAAATGGAACCCCCTGCGGTATACAAAATAAACTTAGTAGCTGAATAGAGACGTTTCTTTCCCCCCCACATAGATAAAAGTAGATAAACAGGAATTAATTCTAATTCCCACATTATGAAAAAAAGTAAAAGGTCTCGGGACGAAAACGATCCTATTTGGCCACTGTACATTGCTAACATCATGAAATAGAATAATCGAGAATTTCGAGTAACCGGCCAAGCCGCTAACGTAGCTAAAGTAGTGATGAATCCCGTCAGTAAAATGGGCCCTATCGAAAGTCCATCTATTCCTAATCTCCAGTGAAAATCAAAAAAATTGATCCATTTATAATCTTCTGCCAGTTGGATTAATGGATCGTCTGGTTGGAAATGATAACAGAATGCGTAGGTTGTTATAAGGAGCTCTAGCATTGAAATACATACTGTATACCACCGGATAACCTTATTTCCTCTATGAGGAAGAAAAAAAATTAAAGAACCTGCAAATAGGGGCAAAACTACAATTGTAGTTAACCAAGGAAAATAATTCATGGTAAAGACAAGATACACTTGATCCAAAAAAAACCCGTACCCTAACTATAGTTAGGGTACGGGTTTTTGTCGGTAAAAAAAATCCAAATAGAATGGATTCAAATGGAGTTTTCTGAAACGTATCAATAAGCTAGACCCATACTGCGAGTTGTTTCAGGCCCTAGATAAACTCGAACACTTAAAAAATCGGTTGGACAGGCAGACTCACATCTCTTACAACCAACACAGTCCTCTGTTCTCGGAGCAGAGGCTATTTGTTTAGCCTTACATCCATCCCACGGTATCATTTCTAATACATCCGTAGGACAAGCTCGTACGCATTGAGTACACCCTATACATGTATCATAAATCTTTACTGAATGTGACATTGAATCTATAATTTTTTTTTTAACTTCATTAAATTTCGATCTAGTTCTAGTTAAAGTAAATGAATCAAATATTCAAATACCAGACGAATCAATGATTTACCAGAATTTTTGAATTAATCTACTTCTGGATTGGATCGGCTTATTAGAAAATAAATAAAAAAAAAAAAGAGGTCCAAAATACTTTATATTTATTACATTTTTGAAAGTATGATTATACCTTAAGGTACCATACTTAGTAATGTAATTTGAATTGATGACTATTAAAATTTTAATTTCTATAATTCTAATATATCTATAATCCGAATATAATAGAATTAAAAAAAAAAAACAACTACTTATTCAATAAATTCGATTGATCGATACGAGTTGATTTTCTGTTACAATAAATTGAGGAAACAATAGCCAGTCCAATAGCAGCTTCAGCGGCTGCGATAGCTATAACAAAAATTGCGAAAATGTTTCCTTTTAATTGGCGACTATCAAAAAAATCAGAAAATGTTACAAAATTTAGATTAACTGCATTCAATAGAAGTTCAAGACACATAAGAGCCCGAACCAAATTTCGGCTCGTGGATAGTCCGTAGATTCCTATAGAAAATAAATAGGCACTCAAAACAAGTACATGTTCGAGCATCATTAACCAACTCCTTATCAATCTCGATTCTTTTCAATATGAACAATAATTAAACCGATTTTATTGACTAGAATATAAGAAGTTCGAATAGAGGAGTTTAATTTAATTTAAGAATAAAAAAATAGTTTGTTTGTTAATAAATCTAACTATCTATAAAGTATTTCGGTTTTATGCATCAATTCGCGAATAAAATTGAATGGAAATGAATAGGATAAAATTTCATTTTTATTTGGATTGGATTGCTAGTTTTAAAAATAAATTATTGACTTATTGGCGAGCCACAGAAATTGCACCTATTAAAGCAACTAAAAGAATTATTGAAATGAGTTCAAATGGAATAAAAAAATCTGTTGATAAATGAATTCCAATTTGTTGACTAGTATTTATCAAATCTTGTTCTAGAATCTGGTTTAATCTTGTAGTCCAAATAATCCCATACCATGACGTATTTAGAATAGTAATAATTAATGAAACAAAAAGACTTGTACAAACCAACGAAATAGCCCCATCCCCAACAGTCCAAAGATGAAAATCTTTGCCATATTCTGGCCCACTCATGAACATTACAGCAAATATTATTAAAACATTTATAGCTCCTACATAAATAAGGAGTTGTGCAGAAGCTACAAAATGCGAGTTTGCTAGAATATAAAATAAAGATATACAAACAAGAACCAATCCCAGTGAAAAGGCAGAAAAAATAGGATTGGTAAATAATACCACTCCGAGACCCCCTAATATAAGACCTGACCCCAGAAAGACTAAAAGAAAATCATGTATTGCTCCAGTTAAATCCATTATATGTAAAATAAGAGATAAAAAAATAGGAATTTTTCATGATCTTATTGACTTGGACAGGAAAAAAGAAGTTCATGCGCTAGTAATTATTGCTAATTAAATGAAATCCTAATTTGATATACATATTAAAGTTATTGGACCCATCGCATTCTTTTTTTATCTGAAAGAGTCGTTCGAAACTAAAACTATTGGAAATCATTACAGTAAACAGATTTTCAATACAAATTAAGTTGTGATTTTCATCAATCAATAGAATAGTGAATAGAATAGTCGGGGTTTGTAATTTTTGACCAAAATAAAAAAATCAACTTTTTGAATTTAAATTTAAAATTAAATAAAAGAACCTTAGTAATTTCTTCCATCACAAGATTTCTCATTTGTTATGAGATTTCTCTTTTGTTTGAGGCGAATTCAAAATTGTTCGAATTGTGTAATCATCCGTTATTGATATTGGTAAACGACCCAGAGCAATTTGATTATAATTTAATTCGTGACGATCATAAGTAGAAAGCTCATATTCTTCAGTCATTGATAAACAATTTGTTGGGCAATACTCAACACAATTACCACAAAATATACAGATTCCGAAATCAATGCTGTAATTAAACAATCGTTTCTTTCGAATATCCGTTTCCAATTTCCAATCAACAGCAGGTAGATCTATAGGACATACACGAACACATACTTCACAAGCAATGCATTTATCAAATTCAAAGTGTATTCGACCACGAAAACGCTCCGATGTGATCAATTTTTCATAAGGGTATTGAATAGTTACGGGTAAACGGTTGGCATGAGATAGGGTAATCATAAAACTTTGACCAATGTACCTTGCCGCCCGTACTGCTTGTTGACCATAATTGATGAACCCAGTTACCATAGGGAACATATAGTAAATATCAATAATAAATTGGATTTTGTTTCTTTCTCTTGTTTGATACAAGTTGTGAATTGAATTTGAATATTTGAATTTGAATTATAGTGAATATCAAATATTCTATTCGATTTTTTTATATAAATTTATAATGAAAGGAGTTGGGAAGAAGTTGTTAATAATAGATTACCTAAAGAAATAGGTAAAAGAAATTTCCATCCAAGATTTAATAATTGGTCCATTCTCAGTCTAGGTAAAGTCCACCTTGTTGTGATAGGAATGAACAAGAACAAAAAAGTTTTCGCTAATGTAATGAAAATACCAATTGTTGTTCCAAAGACTCCATACGCTTTATTTATTTCCAAAAACTCAGGAATCAATATGTATGGAATAGAGAGATTCCAACCACCCAAGTAAAGAACTGTTACAAATAGTGAAGAGACTAGTAGATTTAAATAGGAAGCAACATAAAATAAACCAAATTTGATACCCGAATATTCGGTTTGATAACCTGCTACTAATTCTTCTTCTGCTTCTGGTAAATCAAAAGGCAATCTCTCGCATTCGGCTAGAGAAGAAATTATAAAAACAATAAACCCTATAGGTTGCCGCCACAAATTCCATCCCCAAAAACCATATTTTGACTGCGCCTCAACTATATCAACTGTACTTGAACTGTTAGATAATCATAGTCGATGATAAGATCACTCTTATCATCGCTATTCCAGAACCGTACATGAGATTTTCACCTCATACGGCTCCTCGAGAGCCATAAATAAATCTAGGGACTGATTAGATATTCTTTATTTAATCTTGATATACTTGTAGGATAGATAAAGTTAAAATCAATCGAAAGTTCCTGAATTAGACTAATGGAATTCTGTCTGCTATACTATAAAAAAAGTGCTTCGGAATTGATCTTATCCCTTACTTTAAGTTTAAGAATTTCAATTTTTTTATTGAGTAATAACTTAGATCCTTCAAAAAAAAATACTCTTTATTACCAATATCAATAAATAGTTCACTTTTTTTTTCGATTCCGAAAAAAAAAGAATTAAACATTCATTATTTATGACATGACAAAAATTTCATTTCCATTAATATGGATATCAGATAAAAAAGATTTTTTTTGCAATTCCATACTTTCTTTTCGTTCCTTTACTTTACTTTTATATTAAACCTAAATAAAAGAAAGAAAGGGTAAAGGATTACTTCGTTACTGATAGTTATTCATATAATCGGTGGATAGGATCATACTCTGGATCGGAATTTCATTTTTGGGAGTACTACTTGATCGTTTCTACAAATTTAAAGCCCTAATTAGTATTTCTTTTATGTATAAAAGTCTCTTCGAATAACTTACATAATCTCTATTACGAATCCTTTGTGTACTTTTGTGTTCCTAATCATCCACTCATTTTTTCTCAATCTCTATGGTAATTCATGTATGGGAATACATACAAAAGATAGTAAAAGCTCCATAGAGTTGTTCTTTTCAACCCGCTTCAAGACATGATGACTTATTAACCAATCTTGGGGTAAAGAGTCTTGACTGCTTATGTTTATTTTCGTTTAACCCTTGTACATAGGAAATGAGATTCAATTTTTTTACTGCGAATTTCGAAGCTGTTTTCTTTCACTCATCTAACTATCTAGTTTAGTTTAGCAATCCGGGCTAGTGAATAAAAAAAGAAAGAAAGATATATCTATTTAATACGTTTAATTTTTATTCTTAGAAACCTAAAAAGAAATGGAGGAAGACTTATGTCTCAACGAATCACACGTAGAGATGTTGATAACACACATAGAGTTAATGGTATTTCATAACTAATTGATTGAGCAGCAGCCCGTAGACCACCTAAAAAGGAATATTTATTATTTGATCCATATCCTGACATAAGAAGTCCAATTGGAGCAATACTTGAAACGGCAATCCATAAAAAAACACCAATACTGAGATCGGCTAGAATAAGGCGATAGCCAAAAGGAATTACTGAATAACTTAGTAGAATTGATATGACTGCTATAGAGGGTCCGATACTAAATAAACGTGTATCCCCCCTAGATGGAAGAAGGTTCTCTTTCAAAAGTAATTTTATCCCGTCTGCTAGAGCTTGAAGAATTCCCAAAGGGCCGGCGTATTCAGGTCCAATACGTTGTTGTATACCTGCGGATATTTCTCTTTCTAACCACACAATTACTAGTACACCTGTTGTGATTCCCAATATGAGAATCAAAATAGGGACAAGCATCCATATAGTTTCATAAACCTCTTTTAAGGATTCTAATCTGGAAAAAGACTTGATAGCTTGTACTTCTGTTGTATCAATTATCATTTCAACGATCAACTTCTCCCATAATAATATCTATGCTACCTAGTATCGTCATAATATCAGCCAATTTCATTTTTTTAACTAACTGAGGAAGAATTTGCAAATTGATAAAACCCGGGGAACGAATTTTCCATCTCCAAGGAAAAACACTCTGGTCTCCTATCAAAAATATTCCCAATTCCCCCTTTGGGGCTTCGACTCTTACATAAAGTTCTTGTTTCGACAATTCAAAAGCAGGGGATGGCTTTTTACTAATGAATCGATATTCAAAATCATTCCATTCAGGATATTTTATTCTATTAAGGCGTCGGATTTCTAAATTCTCATAGGGACCCCCTGGAATTCCTTCTAGAGCCTGTTGAATAATTTTGATGGATTCTGCCATTTCACCGATTCGTATTAAATAACGAGCTAATGAATCTCCTTCTTTTTGCCATTGGACTTCCCAATCAAATTCGTCGTAACACTCATAATGATCAACTTTACGAAGATCCCATTGTATTCCGGAAGCTCGTAGCATTGGTCCCGATAAACCCCAATTTATTGCCTCTTCTCCACCAATAATGCCCACTCCTTCAACTCGTTCTAAAAAAATAGGATTTCGTGTAATAAGTTTTTGGTATTCAGCAATCCCTGTTAAAAAATAATCACAAAAATCTAAACATTTATCTATCCATCCATAAGGTAGGTCGGCAGCTACTCCGCCGATACGAAAATAATTATGCATCATTCTCATACCGGTGGCAGCTTCGAATAAATCATATACCAATTCTCTTTCTCTGAAAATATAGAAGAAGGGGGTCTGCGCGCCAATATCTGCCATAAAAGGGCCGAGCCATAACAAATGAGAAGCTATACGACTTAACTCCAGCATAATCACTCTGATATAGCTAGCCCTCTTAGGTACTTGAATATTTCCCAATTGTTCTGGCCCATTTACCGTTATTGCTTCGGTGAACATAGTGGCTAAATAATCCCAACGTGTTACATAAGGCAGATATTGTATAATTGTTCGGTTTTCCGCAATTTTTTCCATCCCTCTGTGTAAATAACCCAATATTGGTTCACAGTCAATAACATCTTCACCGTCTAAAGTAAGGATAAGTCGGAGAACGCCATGCATGGATGGATGGTGAGGACCCATATTGACTATCATGAGGTCTTTTCTTGTAGTTGGTACAGCCATAGGTTTTCCCCGATTCATTATTCAGTTTTCCATGAATTGCTGAAAACAAAAAGAAGTTCATCAAAATTCAAGATCTAATAAATCAAATAATTCAAAACGACTCTTCAAATTAACGTGTTTTTATTTTAGCTTTCAAATGTTCAATTGACTGATTAATTCTTTATAGCGTACTCCATCTTTTTTTAACAAATAAGCCAGTAGTCGTTGCCGTTTTCCTAGAATTTTTCGTAGACCTCTCTGAGATGAATAGTCTTTTTTGTGCAATTCCAAATGTGAAGTAAGTCTTCCTATCTTATTGCTAAAACGGAATACTTGAAATTCAACGGACCCCCTGTTTTCTTCTTTTTCTTCATGCGAAATAACAGATATGAATGATTTTTTTGTCATAAAATTTAAAACTTCTTTTTTTTTACCAAATATGGAATTTTGCCGATCAGTAATAATAATGCCAGCTATTTTTATCTGGTACACATAATAATCAGAATTTTCTTTATTCATTTTGATAAAATGAATAAAGAAAATTCTGTTGATTCATTTCTGGATCTAATTGATACGTTATCGAATTAGTATCATGTATCGAAATTGGACGCTAAGACAAGGCGCGTGCGCATCTATTTATCTACTAGACGATAAGGAATATATAAGATAAATGTATCATAAATGAGTTTTTAATCGTGGATACATACGTATTCTTAACATACTAAAACGACTGCCGTTATTAGTATGGATACAATAACGATTCATACAAGCTAAATCTTCTAATCGATAATTCGGCCAAAGAAAGGATTTGAATTTGATAAGTTTCTTTTTATCTCGATCAAGATCTTTGCTTTTATCAAAAAATTGACTACCGTTTTTTACCCTATTCCCATTGTAAAATACTGGGTTTTTATCCACAACTTTATTATTCCTTGGGTTGAAACAAGTTAGAATTCTCAATTCTCGACGACGTCTAGGTAATAAAATATTTTCAAGAATAAGCAAATCAGAATTGTTTTTGTCTATGTATCTGTATATTTTTTGATTAATTTTGTGTCTACTCCTATGAGCCCGTGAAATACCTATCATTTGATACATAAGAAAATTCCCATTATTTATAGACATAGACGCTGGATATCCTTCAATAATTAATATTCCTTTTTGTAAAAATTTTGATAAAGATGTAGGAGGCTCCTCCTCCGGCAACGGAGGAAGAGCAGGGGTACCTCCACCCGTCTGCCTTCTCATATTAGCATTACGCCAAGTTCTATAAAACGTATACCCATCTCCGGTATACATACGAGTACGAAGCTTAAGTGAAGGATACGAATGTCTAGGAGGCTTATACGACGGCAATTCAATATCTTTTTCTTCAGCTTTTTCTTCAGCTTTTTTTTCAGCTTTTTTTTTCTATTTTTTTATATAATTCCCGAAGTTTTTTAGATGCTTCCTTAGATTTATTATCGAATTCCTGAAAGTCATTATATAATTCCTGAAGTATTTTATATAATTCCTGAAATTTATTATAGAATTCCTGAAGTTTATCATAAAATTCCCCTTTATGTAATTCCCAAAGTTTTTTATATGATTCCCAAAGTTTTATATATAATCCCTTTTTATATAATTCCTGATGTTTTTTATATGATTCCCGAAGTTTATTTTTGCGTAATTTCTTCTTACTATTATACTTTTTACGAAATGGATACGCTCTTTGACGTGCTCGCTCAAATAAGTAGCGTAGTCGCGCAAATACTTGGCGCGCTCGCTCATCAAATCTTATCTTTTTACATGATTGCTTAATATTATTAAAAGACCCTTTTTTTTCTGTAGGACCAACTTCATCATAACTATCAAATTTATTAACAACTTGATAAGGGTCTCGATCAAAAGGCCTATATCCGTCGTGCCAAGGTTTTAGGCGGAAAGGAGAGACTGCCATTATCTGGAAACCGTCTTCTGACCAGTATTCAGGAAGTTTTTCGGTTGAGAATGGAATACCGTTATAGGTACATTTTATATATACTTCGTTCTTCCACTCTTTGAAATCTTGCGACCACTCAGGCCGTTGCAATAATAATATACGGCCAATATTTTTCGCTACTATCAATAAAGGGAATATAATATATTTTCTAAGAATTGCCTGGGCGCCTAGAAGCGCAGCCCTTAGTGGTTGACCGTACGTATACTCCTCCTCCCAGGCTCTTTCGGCCTCCATTATTTGTTCGTCTATTTTTTCCCTTTCGGTCGGTTCGTTTTCCAATTCTTCTATAGTAAGAAGGACATCTTCGAAAGAAGAGTAATAAACCAAACGTTCAAATTCTGAGATTTTTCCCGTATACTCTAGAAAAATTCCTCTAATAAACTCGCAATACTTAAGAAAAGTATAAAACAAAGAATCTATTCTGTTTGTAAAAAATCTGGAATGTGGTTTTTCTAGATATATGGACCAAACACTCGTTTTACATTTTTGAACACGCATGGAACCTTTGATCAATTCTCGACGAAATTGTGATCTTGGTACATAACGTTTGAAATGTAATTTTTTGGATTCTTTTTCATCTGTGTCACTCTCCCCTCCAGAAAGCAAAACAGTTGCACGCCTGCATGGCAGTCCGGCAATATCAGCCTCCACTAACACCGCATCTTTTTCTTGTTTCCGTAATTGTTGTATATTTTTTAGTAGACTGGATGGCCAGACAAGAGTTTTTTTCTCGATTTCTTTTATTTTTCCCTCCCTTTCAATAAAATTTTGATGAAACCCTTTACTTTGAGCCAAGGAATCGTTTATAAAAGACATGAAATACCTAAATTCTGCTATAATTATCGCGTCGGGTCTACATTTTTCTAGGTACCTTTCATTATTTTTTATAAGTTGAGCTTCGGGTGGAAGAAAGAAGAGGTCAGTTAATCTTTTGAAGGGTGTGGGTGCAGGTGGCTTTTTGGGGTGTCCCCGAGAGGATCCCCTTAAGAGGGGATCAGATGTTTTTTGGAAATATTGTATTTTATCTTTTTTTTTATCGGCTAATCGAGTTTTTTTTTCCAATACATTTATCTCTTTAAGCCCTTTTCTGTCTAAAACTGCAATTTCTTTAGAAAATTCAGTGCTTAAGCTGTTCTTTTTTTGTTCATTGGTACGAATCCCATAATTGTACAGTTCATCAGATGATAATTTTTCTGTTGTAGACAAAGAAGTCTTTTTTTGTATCATTCCCGAGAAAGCGGCTAAACTAGGTGGATGTGAAAAAGAAATTCTTTTTTTTCCATCATTTTGATCAGAAGTTGGGATTTTTTTATAGAATGCTTCTTTAAAAACTTTAAAAACTTTAAAAAGTTTAAAAAGGGGAGGAGAAGGCTCTTCCTTGGTAAATTCCCCTTCTTTCGCTAGGCCTATTCTATAAAAATATTCTTCAGCTTTTTTTCGATCTATTTCCACTTCGGCTTCTTTCGGTTTATAAGTCAAAATAGGTAACGGCATTTTGTTAAAAATGAGTAGACATGTAAAAAATACGAGAATACCACCGATTAGACCAAAAGAATTTCTCAAATCGAAGATCAAATTCTGATAAAATCGAAACACATAGAAAAGGTACTTTTTAGGTCTAGCGGGCTTAGTCGATCTAACCAAATAATTTTGCTGTATCCATACTAATACGAATCTAACCGATTTCATGAATAAAATGTGACCAATTAACCAACCAACAAAACTACTTGTTAAAAATAATATCTTGTTGTTGTATCGAAACATATAAACGTTGAGTAATCTGAAAAACATTGTACTTGGGAAAAAAAAGAAATGGCTCAATAATTGAAAAAAGAGATTATTCAGGAATATACATTGAATGCTGAGATTACGCGTACGCATTGAATTTTTGCGAGTAGATTTTTCATCAACAAAAAAGTCTTCGTAACTGTACCACATGTAATGAAGGTAAAGATAAGGTACAGTTATGAAAGTTATTGTACGAGGCCTACTCAATACTAGACGCGTAGGCCTATAATAGATCGATATGAACATCAGGAGCTGTCCTGTAATAAAACCTGTTGATGCGGCTACCTCCTTCTCGATTGCTTCTTCTTCTCCTTCTTCTATAACCTGAAAATGAGCTTGGAGAAGTAAGAGATAAGAAGGGCCTATGGATAATGTGGTCAGAAATCCATAATAGAGTCCGACCACAACGACCGAATTCATTAGCTTCATAGCTAGAGATGTGGAATTGCCTAGTAGAAAAGACGGATAAATCATATAAAACTCCTTTTTTTTTTGTTTCAAATTTTTTGATTCCTACTATAGTAGAATCGTTTTACTTTGTTTACTATAAGATGCGTCATCGTTCCAATTTGTTATAAGATTTTTTTGGGTTAGGCCGACTTCTATTGTTCGTATTTCGATTGTTCGTATTCGACGAAGATTTTTTTTATTTTTTTTTTCTATAAACAAAGTTGAATTCCCGGAATAAAGAGATTTTGCTATTGAAAAAGCTTTTAACGCTGCCCAATATCCCTTTTTTTTCCAAAAATTTTTACGAATATGCTTTTTGGAAATAGAAGTACGTTTTTTTGGAACTGCCATTTAAAATGGATTACTCATTGTTGTAGTTGGATGTGAAAAACATCTATTGGTCAAACGAATCTTTGTTTACTATATAATTAATTATCCATGTATTTTTTAGATTCTATACCATACAGGGCCTTTTAGTCAAATTTTTCATTATAGAAAAGCATAATCTAACTAAAAATATATGAAATATATATATATATATATATTAAAATTCCCTAAAATATTCAATTAGGAGAAAAAAAATTTTCTATGGAGTATAATATTTATTTATAATTTAAAATACTTCGTGCGAAATTGATGAATAAATTTAATAAAAATTAAATAATTAATCAAAATTTCTACTTATACTTAAGATCTCTATATATTTTGTATATTTTTGCTGTATTTCATTTAATTTACATGTGCATATTAAGCCACATCGAAAAATTTAAGTTAGCAAATCTTAATTGAAAAGCTTGAATTTTTTCTTTTTTTTTTCGAAAATCTAAATAAATCGAATTTCCAATTTTCAAATTGAAATGATATCCATAATTTAATCCCATAAATTAATTTGTTTAAAGAATCCATAATTTGAGACATTTTAGTGATTTTTTTTTATTCTATGTTATGGTAAAGTAGTAAAGTAAAGTAAAGTAAGAGGTATCATATCCTTTTTTTCTATAAACTATATAAAATATATAACTATAAAAAAAAAAAAAGAATATTTTTCTATGTTTTTTTGTTTTTCGTTTGGAACGGAAGACAATCAAATAATTTTTCGTAAAACCAGTTAATAATTATGAATAAACTACTGAATAAACTTATTAAAATAACTAGTTCCTAGTTTTTTGTATTACTTATTTTTTTATTAGATTGTTTATTAGATTTTTAGTAGATCTTCTGATTCATACTATTTTTTAGTCTAATTTTTTTATCTTTATTATATATATTATAAATAACTTAACTGTAAATGAAAGTAGAATTTTTTTTGATTCCTACTTCAGAGACTTCAACATTTTACATTTACTTAAATAATTAAGGATTTACTTTTACTA